AATATAGTATTTAATTCTTTCTTTCATTTAATGCCTATTGGTATTCCAAAAGTTAAAGTAAGGAGGCGTGGAATTCGACGTCCATTTTGGGCTGACATATAGTGCGACTTGTCAGATATATTGGGTCATATGGTATTTCCCCGTTCTCTCCCCCGATCGAGATATCCCCCGTTTCGCCCAAGAAAGATAAATTTAATCATCCAAAATTTGGAGCGTGAAGTGCAATTAGATCCATTTTTAAGGGGATTCATATTACTATTATCAATTAGAATAATTCAATTAGAATAATTTATGGTTGACTTGGTTGGACTAAAAAAATGAAGTATCCAGGCTCCGTTTAGAAAAAACCCAATTGGATTGGTAAGATATCTATGATTGCTATTCATATTTTTCTTTGTAAAGAGATCCTAATTGTCAAGCAAAGTTATCTCAACTCTAATAAATACTTGTATAAAATGAATTGAAAAAAAAAAAAAAGAAATACAAAAAGAAATGGTAATGGGAGCATTTGTCCTATATGTACAAATCCAAATCGGGCGGATCTTTACCCGGAGTAGAGCATAAACCTAAAAAGATGAAAAAGACCCATTCAGGAACAAGAAAATACCATCGCGGTTTGGATTAAATCTCGATGAAAGAATACATCAATGAGAAGTTAATTCGATAAGTTTAATGACCCTTTCATATAACTTCGAATTTTATAATGGAAAATCGAAAAAAGGAGTAAAAACTCGTCTTTATTGAAAAATCGAAGAAAAGCCCTTTCGTTAGAAATAAGAAAGAACCTTTCTAGAAAAAAGGAAAGAGGACTGGAATCTATACATTGATTCACAATTTTTTTGAACCGTATGCATCAAAAGGCGCATGTACGGTTCCTAAGGGATACAATTTTACCCTAATCAACCGACTTTATCAGGAAAGATTAATTTTTTTAGGCCAAGGGATTGGTACTGGTCTTGGAAATCAACTTATTTGTCTTCTGATATATCTCAGTATGAAGGATGAGGACAAAGAGATGTATATGTTTATAAACTCTCCTGGGGGCTGGGTAATACCTGGGCTCGCCCTTTATGATACTATGCAATATGTGCGACCAGATATCCATACAATATGCATAGGATTAGCCGCTTCAATGTCATCTGTTGTCCTGGTCGGAGGAGAAGTTAACAAACGTATAGCATTCCCTCGCGCTTGGCGCCAATGAGGTTTTTATTTGAGAGAAAAAAGAAGACTATGCCTTCGCCATATGAATACTAAGTAATAATAGCATGGCACTTCGAATTCGATATGAGAAATTTTTGTATTGTTTTTTTTTTTTTTTCAAAACATTAGATTCTGTATCGAGAGAGTAGTATGAGATAAGGGGTACTTCCGATTTTCTCTTATCTATCGGGAGTTCAGTTCAGCGTCACAAACTTTTTTGTTTTCATGCCGGAGAGTTCTTAACAATATTTATGTTATGAAAGAGTACGAAAAAAAAATATTTTTTCCTTATTTGATCGGATTAAAAAGAAACTTTGGGATTGCTGAATCACAGACAAAAAAAAAAAATAAACATATAAAGCAACGGAGCCATCATAGTATTTTTGAACTACTCCGAAAGGAAGGATGGCAATTTGATTATTTACCCATCTGAGTCTGATAGATTCTATTTTTATCTTTCTTCAATAGAAAGGAGAGGGGTCAATTTTCTTGTAGAGCCGTATGCACAAAAGATGCCTGTACGGTTGTTCAATTCTATCTTTTTTCTAGTCTTTATCTTTCTTTTCTCTTTGCTTTATCATACGAGATAGGAGAAGCTTTTATTTTGTTATATCATCAGGGTAATGATGCATGAACCTTTTAGTGGTTTTTATATGGCACAAGTAGGCGAATTTGTCGTGGAAGCGGGAGAAATGCTGAAACTGCGTGGAATCCTCGCAAGGATTTATGAAAAAAAAACGGGCAAACCCTTCTGGGTTATATCCGAAGATATGGAAAGAGATGTTTTTATGTCAGCAACAGAAGCCCTAAATTATGGAATTGTTGATTATGTAGCGGTTGACGGAAGAAAAAAGGCAAATGAAATGTACGCAAATTACGCAAAGCTGTTGTGATTTGCGATTTTATCTTCGAATTGAATATTCTATTAAATAGAAGTAATTCACCATCATTTGGTTAGGATCAATCTAAACCAACCTATCATATTATGTATACGATTCAACATGCCAACTATTAAACAACTTATTAGAAATACAAGACAGCCAATCAGAAATGTCACAAAATCCCCCGCTCTTCGGGGGTGCCCTCAGCGTCGAGGAACATGTACTAGGGTGTATGTGCGACTCGTTTAGATCATGAGCTGGCACAAAAGCAAGAAAACTTTTTTTACAGTATCAATGATCAGTACCGGTGAATGGGATAGGATGGAAAAAGGAACTCCATCCATTATTCAAAAAAAAACTCTACCATATCCCCCTATTGTGTATGAAGTTTATGGTTTCCGTTGGTGTAAATCCAA